CCAGATATATTACTCAAAAGAATCGAAACAATACACCTAGTCGATTGGAATTGAGAAAATTCTGTCCTTATTGTTACAAGCATACGATTCATGGGGAGATAAAGAAATAGATTGAGCAGAACATCAGTGCCCCCTCTCCAAGTAACAGGAAGAAGTTAAGTTAAAAAATATAAATAAATAAAATCTAATTAAATTAAATTAAAAATTAATAATTATTAATAATTATATTATAATGTTATATTTAGATATTATATATATAAAATAATAATTATTATAATTATAATTATAAAATAAACAAATCAAGTCCTCTTTCGGTCGGATCCGAAATGAATGAAGAAATAAATTAGGATTTTAGAGATAAGAAATAAACCATGGATAAATCCAAGCGATCCTTTCGTAAATCCAAGCGATCTTTTCGTAAGCGTTTGCCCCCAATTGAATCGGGGGATCGAATTGATTATAGAAACATGAGCTTAATTAGTCAATTTATTAGTGAACAAGGAAAAATATTATCTAGAAGAGTGAACAGATTGACTTTGAAACAACAAAGATTAATTACTATTGCTATAAAACAAGCTCGCATTTTATCTTCATTACCTTTTCTTAATAATGAGAAACAATTTGAGAGAGCCGAGTCGCTCCCTAGAACTCCCGGCCCTAGAGCCAGAAATAAGTGGACCCGCCACCCGAATTGAATTAAAAATCTAATCGGAACTCAAACTCCGATTGATGTTTTGTTGGAAAAACCGAGAGATTTGATTGTCGGGTCATAAGAAATAATAATAATAATAATGGGGGGGGGAGATAAATATTTTTTTTTTTTTTTTTATTGAAACGTGTTTATTCATTCCTACTCTTATCATATGAATTTCCATTTTATCTTCCCGGAGTTCATTCTCCGGGGAACTCCGCTTAAATCATTCCGTCGAATTCCTTACAATTAGAATCTCCTTATTTAATTTAATTTGATGATTTCATTAGAAATCATGTTTTCATTAGAAATCATGTAAAGACAATTCTTATTTGATATAGCTATTTGCGCAAGTATTTTACGGTTAAGAAGCAACTGCCTCTTGTGCAAATCGTGTATTAATCTACTATAACTATAGGATACCTTACCTTCGCGGGTTACTGCGTTTATCCGAGTGATCCACAAACGCCGAAAATCTCTCTTTTGCCGGCCTCTATCCCGATGAGCAGAAACCAAAGCTCTCGTTTTCTGTTGCATAATAGTTCGAGTAAGTCTTGAATGAGCCTCTCGAAAGGTTGATGCAAATAAACGAATTTTTGCTCGACGTCTCCGAGCTATATATCCTCGTCTAACTCTGGTCATTGAATCAAATAAAACTTTGATGAATAACTAATTGATTTCTTTTCTTTCAGTCATTCTTTTACCCTCCTCTAGTTTAATTAATAACAAAACGGATTCTTCCGATGTATAAAATAAAAATTCCAATGGCTTTTGCTACTATGACCTTCCCAACCACGATTTTTTATTTCTTGATTTTTTATTTCTTCCGGCATTTCGCCCCAAAAGAAAAAAAAAATAATAAATTTTACCGATATCGATATTAAGTATCAAATAAATAGTAATAATAAATACGTAGTAAATGGATAAATAAATAAAATAGAAATAGTGGCTTCCATCGTTTCTATGGTTACTTCTTAAACGGTGAGGTCCTCTCTATACACCGGAGCCCCTTACTCATTTAATCAATGTTTTGGTAACTTGTACAGTTCACACTCTTTGGCTCTACCCATGAATTATACAGTAATAGGTCTTTTCACAACGAGATCTATCCATACAGTGACGGCATTTAATTGTGAAGGTTGGCTAGGTAGCTGACCCTGTTAGTCCGTTCTTGCAAGAGTAGGAACAGAATTTTTCTGTTTTTTAAATACCATTTCCCCGCTTAATGGATACCACTTGCTACCAATGGGGAATTGCTTTTCATCTCAAATTGAGGTGATGGGATTTGCACCAATGGAAACCATAAATTCCATACACAACATACATAATATAGGTATATGATAGATCCTTATTTTTATATAGTGAATGGAGTTCGTCCATTCCATCCTATTCCTTGGTATTGGTCATTGATACTGAAAAAATTGTCTCATTTGTTCCAGACCATGATCTGAACGCGTCGCACATACACCCTAGTACATGTTCCTCGACGCTGAGGACATCCTCGAAGAGCAGGGGATTTCGTAACATTGTGGATTGGCTGTCTTGTGTTTCTAATAAGTTGTTTAATAGTTGGCATGCTGCATCGTATACAAAGGCTGGTTTAGATCGATCCTAACCCGATCATGATGAATTACTTCTTAATTTTTTACCTGGCTAAGAACATAAAATATGAAATTACGAATTTTTCTAATTATGGTTCGAGATAGAATCTAGGATTTTTATGCGAAACCCTCGGTATTTTCGATCCCTACAAGATCAACAATGCCGTGAGCTTGGGCTTCTGTTGCTGACATAAAAACATCCCTTTCCATGTCTTCGGATATAACCCATAAGGGTTTTAGCGTTCTTTGTACATAAACCCTTGTGATGATTTCGCGTAGTTTTAGTAGTTCTTCCGCTTCCAGGATAAATTCTCCTGTTGATGCCTCATAAAAAGAGCTAGCAGGTTGGTGGATCATAACCCTGGCGATATAATAACATAATAAGGTGTTCCCCTATCTCGTCTCGCACGATCGCATGGGATAAAGAATACCAAGCAAGAGGAAAAAGATAGAATTGAACAACCGTACAGGCATATTTTGCATTGCATACGGCTCCTAAATGGAATTTCCTTTTCCCTTCCATTGAATAAAGAGACAAATAAGATCCATCAGATCCAGATCGTTGAATGCTCCATTTACCATCCTTCCTTTCAGAGGAGTCAAAAATACTATGATGGTTCCGTTGCTTTATATATTTATTTTTTTTTTTATCTCGTCTGTGATTCCGCAATCCCAAAGTCTCTTTCTGATCGGTAAGTAAAAATGATTTTTTTTTTTTTTTTAATTTTCTTTCGTACTCTTTCCTAACCTAAATATAGGAAAGAGACTTCTGGTGTAAAAGCAAAAAAAGAGTTGTTTGTGACGCTGAAACGGACCCCCGATACATAAGATGAAATCGGGAAATAACCTTTGTTTCATACTACTATCTCGATACACAATCTCATGTTATGAAAAAAAAAAATGAAATAATGTTTTGTTATGTTAATATCGAGATCGAGGTGCCATGCTATTATTACTTATTATTTATATTCCATATAGCGAAGGCATAGTCTTATGTTTTCTCTCAAATAAAAATAAAAAATTCATTGGCGCCAAGCGTGAGGGAATGCTAGACGTTTGGTAATTTCTCCTCCGGCCAGCAGAAAAGATCCCATTGAAGCGGCTAATCCTATGCATATTGTATGTACAGCTGGTGCCACCAATTGCATAGTGTCATAAATAGCTATTCCGGGGACTACCCACCCGCCGGGAGAGTTTATAAACAAATGAAAGTTCTTGGTCGCATCCTCTATACTGAGATATATCATGAGACCCACCATTTGATTCGAGATCTCGCTATCAACCTGTTGCCCTAAAAAAAGGCATCTTTCTCGATGAAGTCGGTTGATTAGGACAAAATTTCCTTCCGAACCGCACACGCGCCTTTAGATGCATACGGTTCAAAAAAATCAAAATTTCGAAACGAAAAAAAAAAAAAAAAAAAAAAANGAATTCATTCAACTTATCGAACTAACCTGCCATTGATGTATTGGTTTCATCGAGATCCGAATCACGATGTCATTTTCTTGTTCCTAAATGGGCCTCCTCAACTCTTTTAGGTTTATGCTCTACTCCGGGTAAAAATATGCCCGAATTCTATTTGCACATATAGTGCAAATAATCCCAGTACCACTTATTTTTTTTTTTTTTCAATTTGGTCGATTTCATGCCTTCCGCCAATACCAAATATTTGATGTATTCATCATATTACTTTATTGATTGGCAGTTTGAGATCGCTTATATTATCTTTATATCTTTATCTATTTATATATATTATTCTATTTTATTTTTATATATTTATATTATAATTATATTATTTAGTTATAAATATATATAAATATAATAAGAATCCATTATGATCCAGGCGGTAATCATACGTAGATTCCTAATTTGGTATTTACTGAACGGAGCCTGGATACTTCTTATTGGTCCAACCTAACCATAAATTATTCTAGTTGATAATATGGATTAATTGATATAATTTTGATCCCCAAACCAACAAATAAATTGATCTAATTGCGCTTCACGCTCCGAATTCGAATTCTGATTAATGATTCAATCAATCTTTCTTGGGCAAAACAGGGGGTATCTCAATCGGGGGAGAGAACGGGGAAATACCATATGACCCAATATGTCTGACAAGTCGCACTATACGTCAATCCAAACTGCATCTTCCTCTCCAGGATTCCGAAAAGGCACTCTTGGAACACCAATGGGCATTAAGTTAAACAAAAAAAGCACTAAGTACTCTATTTTACTTTAATGTGGAAACGTAAAAATGGGTTTATCGCCTTACTAATATTTTCATTTATCATATTTTAAAAACAAAAACATTTATTGTATTTTATCCATAGATTGGAGGGTTCATGGAGGAAGACAGAATGAATAACGGAAAAGAAAATTATTACGAATGGATCATTCGAATGATGAACAAGTCTCTATGCATTCGCTCAAAAAAAAAAAAGGGACCCCCATTGCGTATTGGTACTTATCGGGTATAGAATAGATTTGTTTCTCTTTGTTCCTACGAACAGAATTGTTCAATTATTTCCAATGGAAGGGAATAGAATAAATATTAACCCTTGCCTCGAGATAATCCACTGAAAGGGGGAGCATAGTCTTTTACAATGCGATAAAGTCACATAGTGTCTATTTTTCTTTGATAAAAAAGGGGTATTTCCATGGGTTTGCCTTGGTATCGTGTTCATACCGTCGTATTGAATGATCCCGGTCGCTTACTTTCTGTCCATATAATGCATACAGCTCTAGTTTCTGGTTGGGCCGGCTCGATGGCCCTATATGAATTAGCGGTTTTTGATCCCTCTGACCCTGTTCTTGATCCAATGTGGAGACAGGGTATGTTTGTTATACCCTTCATGACTCGTTTAGGAATAACCAATTCATGGGGTGGCTGGAGTATCACAGGAGGAACTGTATCGAATCCGGGTATTTGGAGTTACGAAGGTGTGGCCGGGGCACATATTGTGTTTTCCGGCTTGTGCTTCTTAGCAGCCATCTGGCATTGGGTGTATTGGGACCTAGAAATATTCTGTGATGAACGTACGGGAAAACCCTCCTTGGATTTGCCCAAGATCTTTGGAATTCATTTATTTCTCTCAGGGTTGGCTTGCTTTGGTTTTGGTGCATTTCATGTAACAGGCTTGTATGGTCCTGGAATATGGGTGTCCGACCCCTATGGTCTAACCGGAAAAGTACAACCTGTAAATCCTGCGTGGGGGGCGGAAGGTTTTGATCCTTTTGTTCCGGGGGGAATAGCCTCCCATCATATTGCAGCGGGGACATTGGGCATATTAGCGGGCCTATTCCATCTTAGTGTCCGCCCGCCCCAACGACTATACAAAGGATTACGTATGGGTAATATTGAAACTGTCCTTTCCAGTAGTATCGCTGCTGTCTTTTTTGCAGCTTTTGTAGTTGCTGGAACGATGTGGTATGGTTCAGCAACTACCCCCATCGAATTATTTGGGCCCACCCGTTATCAATGGGATCAGGGGTACTTCCAGCAAGAAATATATCGAAGAGTTGGCGCCAGACTAGCCGAAAATCTGAGTTTATCAGAAGCTTGGTCTAAAGTTCCCGAAAAATTAGCTTTTTATGATTACATCGGTAATAATCCGGCGAAAGGGGGATTATTCCGAGCAGGTTCAATGGACAACGGGGATGGAATAGCTGTTGGGTGGTTAGGGCACCCCGTCTTTAGAGATAAAGAGGGGCATGAGCTTTTTGTACGCCGTATGCCTACTTTTTTTGAAACATTTCCAGTCGTTTTGGTAGACGGAGACGGAATTGTGCGAGCCGATGTTCCTTTTAGAAGGGCAGAATCAAAATATAGTGTCGAACAAGTAGGCGTAACTGTTGAGTTCTATGGTGGCGAACTCAATGGAATCAGCTATAGTGATCCCACTACTGTGAAAAAATATGCTAGACGTGCACAATTGGGTGAAATTTTTGAATTAGATCGTGCTACTTTGAAATCTGATGGTGTTTTTCGTAGCAGTCCAAGGGGTTGGTTCACTTTTGGACATGCTTCATTTGCTTTGCTCTTCTTTTTCGGACACATTTGGCATGGTGCTAGAACCTTGTTTAGAGATGTTTTTGCTGGGATTGACCCCGATTTGGATGCTCAAGTCGAATTTGGGACATTCCAAAAACTTGGAGATCCAACTACAAGGAGACAAGTAGTTTGATACAACGTTGTTCTGGTCTGGTATCATTCGCCTCCATTTTTTTTATTTAGCATAGGTAGGGTACCAGAGAAATTTTGAATTTCATTATTGCTTTTCTTTAATCTTTAAATATTACCCTTTCCTTGTCTGGGAAATGATCCCAAATGAACAGGTGTGGAAGCTATAATTGTAAACCACGATCGAATCTATGGAAGCATTGGTTTATACATTCCTGTTAATTTCGACTCTAGGGATAATTTTTTTCGCTATCTTTTTTCGAGACCCGCCTAGGATTTCGACTAAGAAATGATTTTTCATTATCCCAATTGAAGTAATGAGCCTCCCAACTAATAGGGGAGGTTCATCATTTCAACTAGTCTCCGTGTTCCTCGAATGGATCTCTTAGTTGTTGAGAGGGCTGCCCAAAAGCAGTATATAAGGCATACCCAGTAAAGCTTACAAGTGAACCGGATATAGAGATGGCGACTAAGGTTGCTGTTTCCATTATTAGAAAATTTCAAGACCACGATACAGTGGATCTACATTACGACAAGATCGTTTATTTACAACGAAATAGTATACAAAGTCAACAGATCTCAACCAATGCAATTGGATTTATGGCTACACAAACCGTTGAGGACAGTTCTAAATCTGGGCCAAGAAGAACTCTTACAGGGGATTTATTGAAACCGTTGAATTCGGAATATGGTAAAGTAGCTCCTGGATGGGGAACTACCCCCTTAATGGGTGTCGCAATGGCTCTATTTGCGATATTCCTATCTATTATTTTGGAGATTTATAATTCTTCCGTTTTACTGGATGGAATTTCAATGAGTTAGTCCCACAAGAAAAAAAAAAAAGAAGTCCGAGCTTTTGAATTAAAAATGAATCGCTTAGGACTCGGATTTCTGGACCATTCTGGTAGTTCGACCGCGGAATTTCGTTGTTTCGGTAGTTCCGGAATATGAGTGTGTGACTTGTTATAATTGATCCTATTGATAGTGCAGAAATGGGTCTGTCATCTCATCTCAATGGAGATGGT